CCCCGGCTCTATTAATTAGTTTGAACAAGATACAACTTATTTGAAATGAATTGAATAACCAATTCATAAAAATAAATATTTCTCCGGAATTGCGGGTATTGTATGATTCCTTTCCGTATCAATTGTCATCATTGAGATTCATGAATAATTCAGATTAATATTTAGAGATAGATCTTACTTCTATTTTTACCTCCTCAAAACAAAAAAATCGAAATGATTGAAGTTTTTCTATTTGGAATTGTCTTAGGTCTAATTCCTATTACTTTGGCAGGATTATTTGTAACTGCATATTTACAATATAGACGCGGTGATCAGTTGGACCTTTAATTGAGTAATATTTCTTTTTTTGATTGACCTCCTGCAAAGAGGAGGTCAAATTCAAATTGTAATTCAACTTTTTAAAAATTAAGTTATTTTATTGTGATTCGACATAAGATAAACAAAATCACGCTCTGTAGGATTTGAACCTACGACATCGGGTTTTGGAGACCCGCGTTCTACCGAACTGAACTAAGAGCGCTTTCTTATGATAGGATATACGACTGTAAAGAAAAGAATTTTTCATACTCCAATACACCTTGCATACATATACATATAGTATGAAATAATTCAAAATTATATAAAATTTTAATCGATTTAAATTAATCCCTCCTTACTTCCTATAGAATAGAAGTAGTAATAGGTAGGGATGACAGGATTTGAACCCGTGACATTTTGTACCCAAAACAAACGCGCTACCAAGCTGCGCTACATCCCTTTTCAAAATTGTTGTACAGCGGCCATTGTACAAAATCCTTGTTTTATTTTCCAGATCGTTATTTTCTCCTCTATCTATATACAATATACAATACAATTTTTCTGTCGTTTTTTTATTTTTCTTTCATATAATAAAAGAATTATATATATCTGAAACTAACGTATAAAAAAAAGAATGAATATTTATTATTGGTAATGCTCCGGAAGAAGGGGTCATCTGTTCCGACTTTTAGGTATAGGAAAATCTCATCTACTGGTTCGTTCATTGTACATATTCATTTTAGTTAAGAATTTCACATAAGACTGAATACAAATGATCTTGAACTACAGCATCTGATCATATATGTTTTACACTAAAATAAAGAAGGAGGATTTTCAATGCGAAATATAAAAACATATCTTTCCACGGTTCCTGTACTAACTACTCTATGGTTTGGATCTTTGGCGGGTCTCTTGATAGAAATTAATCGTTTATTCCCGGATGCCTTATTATTCCCTTTTTTTTCATTCTAGTTATTAATATGTAAAGAAATAAGGAGAATGAAAAATACATTTCCACGTGACTCAAATTTCGCTCCTCTTTTTCAGTTCTTATTCTTAGGATAGGAAAGAAAAAGTGTATTGAACCTAAGAAAAATGCAGTGGATCTAAGATTGAATTTTGGAGAACAGAAATAGAAATGTGAGTCCGATATATTCTATGGCAGGCTACACAAAATTATAAGAGAGAAAAAAGATACTTAAATGAAATACTGAGATTAGGATAGTAGGATGCTGGTTCGAAAGCAATTGTATTACTTAATTATTACTCAATTAATATTAATTTATTTACAACCAAATCTTTAGAAATTGAATTTCTAGTTAGTAACTTCTATTGATTTTTTTATTCTTTTCTTCTTCTTCGGTTCGGATCGAAAATAGAAGAATTTAAGTCGATCCAAAATCCAAAGGAGGTTCATGGCCAAGGGTAAGGATGTCAGAGTCAGAGTTATTTTGGAATGCGCCAGTTGTGTCCGAAATGGTATCAATAAAGAATTGCCGGGTATTTCTAGATATATTACTCAAAAGAGTCGACACAATACACCTAATCGATTAGAATTAAGAAAATATTGTCACTATTGTCGCACACATACAATTCATGGAGAAATAAAGAAATAGATCGAAAGGAACATGTGTACGATCTTTCCAAGGAGCAGGAAGAGGAAAGGAAGAACTTAACATATATACAACACTATAACAACATATATAATCAAATGCTATTCGGTCGGATCTAAAATGAATAAAGAAATAGAATTTTCGAGATAAGGAATAAAAAAAATAACCCATGGATAAATCCAAGCAACCTTTTCGTAAATCCAAGCGATCTTTTCGTAGGCGTTTGCCCCCAATTGGGTCGGGGGATCAAATCAATTATAGAAACATGAGTTTAATTAGTCGATTTATTAGTGAACAAGGAAAAATATTATCTAGACGTGTCAATAGATTGACCTTGAAGCAACAACGATTAATTACTATTGCTATAAAACAAGCTCGTATTTTATCTTTGTTACCTTTTCTTAATAATGAGAAACAATTTGAGAGAGTCGAGTCGATCCCTCGAACTACTGGTCCTAGAACCAGAAATAAATAGGCATACCCCTCAATTGACTCAAAACTCTCAAGCATCAAATTGCTGTTTTGTTAAGAAAAAGGAATTCTTGTATTGAAAGATTTCGTTCATTCCTACTACTTATACTTATCTTATAAGTATCTTATAATTTATTTTCATTCTATCTTCCCGGAGTTCATTCTCCGGGGACTTTTTTTTCAATCATTCCTGTATATTACTAAATAATCTCTTTTATTTGAGAGATCTTATTCGAAATCATGTAAAGACAATTTTGATTCTCTATAGCTATTTGCGCAAGTATTTTACGGTTAAGAAGCAATTGCCTCTTGTACAGATTGTGTATGAATTTATTATAACTATGGAATACCCCGTTGTCGCGAGTTACTGCATTTATACGAGTGATCCACAAACGACGAAAATCCCTCTTTTGCCTGTCTCTATCTCGATGAGAAGAAACTAAGGCTCTCATTTTTTGTTGAGTAATTGTTCGAGTAAGTCTTGAATGAGCCCCCCTAAAAGTTGATGCAAATAAACGAATTTTTATTCGACGTCTCCGAGCTGTATATCCTCGTCTAACTCTGGTCATTGAATCAAATTAAACTTTAATGAATAACTAATTGATTTCTCTTCATTCAGTCATTCTTTTTTCCCTCCTCCGTTCGATTAATAACAAAGCGGATTATTCCAGTATATAAAAAAGAAATTCCCATGGCTTTTGCTACTATGACCTTCCCAACCACGATTTTTTATTCCTTCCAGACATTTGACCTGGAAATAAGAAATTATGCCGAAACTAAAAAAAATAGTGAGTTTCATCGTTTCTATGGTTACTTCTTAAACGGTTAGGTACTTTCTATACACCGGAGCCCCTTCTATCATTTAATCAAATATTATTGTGAACTTGTATAGTTCACACCCTTTGGCTCTACCCATCAATTATACAGTAATATATCTTTTCACAATAAGAGTTATCCATATAGTAACGGTATTTAATTATGAAAGTTGGCTAAGTAGCTGGCCCTATTAGTCCGTTCTTTCAAGAATAAGAGCATAATCAATAGCATTTCCTCCGCTTAATGGATAACCATTTGCTACCAATGGATAATTGCTTCTCATCTCAAATCGAATTGATTGGATTTGCACCAATGGAAACCAAAAATTCTATACACAAGGAATATGATGGATCTTCCTTTTTAGTTTTAGATAGTAAATGGCCTTTTTCCAATCTATCTATCCTATTCATTGGTACTGATTGATCGTTGATACTAGAAAAATTGTCTCATTTGTTCGAGCTCATGATCTGAACGAGTCGCACATACACCCTAGTACATGTTCCTCGACGCTGAGGACATCCTCGAAGAGCGGGGGATTTCGTGACATTTCTTATTTTCTGTCTTGTATTTCTAATAAGTTGTTTAATAGTTGGCATATCATATATATAGAATTAATTATAGAATAGCTTGGTTTAGATCGATCTTAACCGGATGATAGTTGATGATTATGAATTATTTCTTATTTCTATTCAATGCCCAATCAAAGAAAATTCTAATTATGGTTTGAAATGGAATCATGGAAAATCGTTCGTATTTTCATTTTCGACCGCTACAAGATCAACAATGCCATAAGCTTGGGCTTCTGTTGCTGACATAAAAGCATCCCTTTCCATGTCTTCGGAGACAGCCCATAAGGGATTGCCCGTTCTTTGTACATAAACCTTTGTGAGTGTTTCACGAAGTTTCAGTAGTTCTTCTGCTTCCAGGATAAATTCCCCTGCTTGTGCCTCATAAAAAGAACTAGCAGGTTGGTGAATCATAACCCTGATGTTACTGATATAACAGTATGAACGTTCTTCTATTTCCCATGATTGGGCTAAATAAGGGATAAAAAATAACAAGAAGAATGAACAACCGTACAGGCATTTTTGTGCATTGCATACGGCTATACAATGGAATTGAATTTTCCCCTTTTCTCTTAAAGGACGAGGGAAATATAATCCATCCGATCCAGATCGCTGAATGATCCATTTACCACCCTTCCTTTCGTTGGAGTAAGAACTCCCTTTCGCCGGAGTACTAAAATACTATGATGGCTCTGTTGCTTTCTATATTTATTTATCTCGTCTATGATTTAGCAATCCCAAAGTTTCTTTATGATACGATCAAATAGGGAAAATGATTGTTTTTTTTTTCATTTTTGTACTCTTTAATAAGGAATAATGTGACGCTGAAATGTACTCCCGATACGTAAGATTAAATCGAAAATAACCTTTATTTCATATTACTATCTCGATACATAACCTCATGTTATGAAAAAACAATAATGGTTTATTCATATCGAACTCAAAGTGCCATGCTATTATTACTTATAATTCATATTCGATATGGCGAAGGCATAGTCTTCTTTCTTTTTTTTTCAAAAAAACAAACTCATTGGCGCCAAGCGTGAGGGAATGCTAGGCGTTTGGTAATTTCTCCTCCGACTAGAATTAAGGATCCCATCGAAGCGGCTAATCCCATGCATATTGTATGCACATCGGGTGGCACAAATTGCATAGTATCATAAATGGCCATTCCTGGGATTACCCATCCGCCGGGAGAGTTTATAAACAAATAAAGATCCCTAGTAGCATCTTCTATACTGAGATATACCATGAGACCAACAAGTTGATTTGAGATCTCATTATCAACCTCTTGGCCCAAAAAAAGTAATCTTTCTCGATGAAGTCGGTTGATTAGGACAAAATTCTATCTCCCAGAAACCGTACGTGCACCTTTGGATGCATACGGTTCAAAAAAAAAATTGCGAAATAAAGAATCAATGTGTCGATTCTAGTTCCATTTCTTTTTTTTTGTAACAGGTTTTAAAATGAAATGAAAGGATTTGTTTTTCTTCAAAAAAAAGGTTTTTTGGACCCCGCCCTATACTATATATAAAAACTATAAAACTATAAAAACTATAAAATAAGAAAAAAGAATTTACTGAACTTATTAAACTAACCTCTCATTGATATATTGTTTCATCACGATTTAAATCACAATGTCGTTTTCTTGTTCCTTAATGGGCCTTTTCAATTCTTTTAGGTTCATGTTCTACTCCGGGTAAAGATCTGTCCGAATTCCATTTGTACATATAGGACAAATAATTTCAGTACCACTTCTTTTTTTTTTCAATTCGTTTCATGCTTTACTTACCTTCCCACAAACTATTCGTTGTGTTCATCTATTATACAAGTGGTAATTGTAGATATATTACCAATTTGGTATTTTCTGAACGAAGCCTGAATATTTTATCGGTCTAAGTCAACCATAAATTCTTCTAATCGATAATGTTGATCCCGAATATAAATTGATCTAATTGCACTTCACGCTACAAATAATTAACAGTAAATATTTCTTGGGCGAAGCGTAGGATATCTCGATCGGGGGAAAGAACGGGGTAAATCCCATATGACCCAATATGTCTGACAAGTCGCACTATACGTCAACCCAAACCGCATCTTCCTCTCCAGGACTCCGAAAAGGTACTTTTGGAACACCAATAGGCATTAAATTAAACAAAAAAATCAAGCACTATACTTCACTTTAATATAGAAACGTAACAATGCAATGGGTTTATTGTCTTCATCTTCCTTCTTTTTTTTTCTGTTTATTCTATTTTATCCCTAAATTAGAAGGGAAAACTTAGTGAATAAAGAAAAATTTTAATGAAAGGATCGATCGTTCGAATGATAAACAAGTTTCTATGCATTCGTTCCCCAAAAATGGGACCAACCCTTCCATTGCGTATTCGTACTCATCGGGTATAGTATAGAATAGATCTGCTTCTCTTTGTTCTTATAAACTGAACAGAATTGTTCCCTTATTTTCAAGGGAACGGAATAAAATAAATATTAATTCTTTCGAATACAGAATCCACTGTAAAGGTTAAGTACATAGTATAGTCTTTTCCAATGCGATAAAGTTACATAGTGTTTATTTATTTATTTTTTGATAAAGGGGTATCTCCATGGGTTTACCTTGGTATCGTGTTCATACTGTCGTATTGAATGATCCCGGTCGATTACTTTCTGTCCATATAATGCATACAGCTCTAGTTTCTGGTTGGGCCGGCTCGATGGCTCTATACGAATTAGCGGTTTTTGATCCCTCTGACCCCGTTCTTGATCCAATGTGGAGACAAGGTATGTTTGTTATACCCTTCATGACCCGTTTAGGAATAACCAATTCATGGGGTGGTTGGAGTATTTCAGGGGGAAGTATAACGAATCCGGGTATTTGGAGTTATGAAGGTGTGGCAGGGGCACATATTGTGTTTTCCGGCTTGTGCTTTTTGGCAGCTATCTGGCATTGGGTGTATTGGGACCTAGAAATATTCTGTGATGAACGTACGGGAAAACCTTCTTTGGATTTGCCCAAAATCTTTGGAATTCATTTATTTCTCTCAGGATTGGCTTGTTTTGGCTTTGGCGCATTTCATGTAACAGGCTTGTATGGTCCTGGAATATGGGTGTCCGATCCTTATGGACTAACCGGAAAAGTACAATCTATAAATCCAGCATGGGGTGTGGAAGGTTTTGATCCTTTTGTTCCGGGAGGAATAGCCTCTCATCATATTGCAGCGGGTACATTGGGCATATTAGCGGGTCTATTCCATCTTAGTGTTCGTCCACCTCAACGTCTATACAAAGGATTACGTATGGGAAATATTGAAACTGTACTTTCCAGTAGTATCGCTGCTGTTTTTTTTGCAGCTTTCGTAGTTGCCGGAACTATGTGGTATGGTTCAGCAACTACCCCAATCGAATTATTTGGCCCCACTCGTTATCAGTGGGATCAGGGATACTTCCAGCAAGAAATATATCGAAGAGTTGGGGCTGGACTGGCCGAAAATCTGAGTTTATCAGAAGCTTGGTCTAAAATTCCCGAAAAATTAGCTTTTTATGATTATATTGGTAATAATCCAGCAAAAGGGGGATTATTTAGAGCAGGCTCAATGGACAACGGGGATGGAATAGCTGTTGGCTGGTTAGGACACCCCATCTTTAGAGATAAAGAAGGGCGTGAGCTTTTTGTACGTCGTATGCCTACCTTTTTTGAAACATTCCCGGTAGTTTTGGTAGATGTAGACGGAATTGTT